ATAATATAATTATTGGTGCTAGGCCCAACGACACAATCCTTGATAAGAGTGCGGGCGTTGAAAGTATCTTTGGTTGTTTATTTGAGTATATATTTATGTCTTTATTTGATATTGTTATATTTATAATAATATTTAAATAGAAATATAAATTTATTAAAGATCCTAAAATTAATATAATAATAAGTGGTATACTATAGTTAGCCAGTATTATGATAGCTACTATTTTAGGTATAAATCCTGTTAGGGGTGGTAGACCAGCTAATGAGATTAATAAAATAGAAATAGATAGTTGGGCTGGAGTAGATATTATTGTAACTTTTCTTAATTGTTTTGATGTTATAAGGTTTATTATATTTAGTAATAGAAATAATGGTAGAATTAACGAGCAGTATACTATAAAATAAAACATAGATATTATTGGTTTATCTAACAGTATAAATCTTATTATTCATCCTAGATGTCCAATAGAGGAGTAGGCTATAATAGTGCGTAGTTGTCTTTGATTTATTCCTATAATCCCCCCTAACAAAGCATTTAATCTTGCTATTAGAGGAATAACTGATTTTGATATTTGTGTAGCAAAAAAGACTATAATTGTTAAAGGTGCTAGTTTTTGTCAAGATGATAGAAGAGTGCACGAAATTCATGAGATTGAAGATATCACTGAAGGGTATCAAAAGTGACATGGGGCTCTCCCTAGTTTTAGAAGGATTGAAATTAATAGAATAAGGGGCATTATAGATGGTAGAATTGAATAGGGGGATCATATTATAATAGATGAGGTTAATAATAGGGCTGAGCCTAGGGCTTGTGCTAGAAAGTATTTAATAGATCCCTCAGTTTCTTGATTTAATTTAGAAGATATTAAAATTGGGATAAATCTTAGAAGGTTTAGTTCTATTGAAGCCCAGAGGAATATTCAGTTGGTTCTAGATAGGGCCATTAAAGTTCTTGTAATTAGAGTTGATATAGTTAATATTGTTGCTGGGGACCATATAAATCTCATAAGATTATGGAGGAGTTGAACCCCCTTATAAAGGTTAGAAGCCCATATATAGCCCGGCTAATCTGTTATATTGATCAGTCGAGGGATCCTTCATTTCATTCGTGAATTAATCCAGCAATTAATACAATAATAAATAATATATAAGAGATTAGAACATGTATTGAATAATAGGTTATAAATATTGTTGGAATGGGTATTAATAATACAATTTCGATATCGAATACAATAAAGATAATAGCTAATAAAAAAAATCGTAAAGAAAAGGGGATGCGTGCAGTATTTTTTGGGTCAAACCCGCATTCAAATGGGGTAGATTTTTCACGGTCTTCCGTTGATCGAGCAGCTAGTAATCAAGCTGCTAGTAATACTATTATCGGGATTATTATGCAAATAATAAGTATTGATGTGGCTTGGTTCATTAACTAGAAATATAAATATATTATCTCTTGATTAAAAGTCAAGTGCTTTGATAAGCTCTCTAGTAAAGACATAGGGAGTATAACTCCTTAATTAACGTCATCAGAGTTATCCGTTCATCCGGCGCTATGCCTAAATTAGTATCATGATTGGTAGTATTAATATTATGGATGTTAGTGATAGTGGTAGAAATCTTTTTCATGTTAAGTTTATTAGGTGATCATATCGTATTCGTGGGAATGTTGCACGGACCCATACAAATAGTATTGCTAGTAATAGAGTTTTTATAAGAAGTAATATATCTGATATAATTATATTTGGTATGCCTATAAAGATAATACTAGTAAATAAACATATAACTAAAATATTTATATATTCAGCTATAAAAATTATAGCAAATAGACCTCTTCTGTATTCAATATTAAATCCTGATACTAATTCTGATTCTCCCTCGGCGAAGTCAAAGGGGGTACGATTTGTTTCAGCTAAGTTAGTAATAAATCAGGTTACTGCTAAGGGTGTTAATATTATTAAGATTCATGAATATCTTGTTATTTTTGTAAAGTCTATTGTTATAAGTAATACTAAGGCTCTTAATAGAATTAGGGATATTCTTACTTCATATGAAATTGTTTGTGCCACACCTCGTAGAGCTCCCAATAGAGCATATTTTGAATTTGATCTCCACCCCGCTATAAATGTTGCATAAACATTTATGCTTGACACGCATAAAAAATATAGTACACTAAATTGTAAAAAGTGTGATTGATGGGAATGCGGATAAATTGCTCACATTATAAGTGCTAGAATTAAGGCTATAGTAGGGGCAACTATAAATGGAGATTTATTAGCTGGAGTTGGTTTGGCTTGTTCCTTTACAAATAATTTAATAGCATCAGAAAATGGTTGGGGCACACCCATTAAACCTACTTTATTGGGGCCTTTACGTAGGTGAAAATACCCTAAAAATTTTCGTTCTATGAGGGTATAGAAAGCTATGGCTACTAGGGCTATAACTAAGCTTAATAAAATAGATGTGAAGAACGCTATATTCATGTAACAAGAGAAGTTATTCATAAACAGGGTTTAAGTCTGTGGCACTATTCTGCCATCTTGTTGGGCTTGATAACGAGTTGAACGTTTTTATAGATGTTCAAGATCTAGTGTTTCCAAAACTTCAAACCGTCACTGAGGTATCTCTCTTAGCAAGTGCAAGTTGATTGTTCTAAATAAACTAAGTCACAAAATAGTGTGTGGTATTTATTCCATAAATTGATCCTAAATCAATTGCACTATTCTGCCAACACACTTATATAGTTTATAGTTAATTTTATTTATATTTAGTTATATGTATTCTTTTTTATAATTTATTATTCTATTCAGGTCCTTTCGTACTAGGAGTAGAGTGTTTGGTCGAGGATAGAAGCTAACCTGGCTTACGCCGGTCTGAACTCAGCTCATGTAGGGAAGTTATTGGTTGAACAAACCATCTTTATATAACTTTTGCGCTATATAGATACCCTAAGCCAACATCGAGGTGCCAAACCCCACTGTTGATAAGGACTCTTGAGTGGGATTAGCCTGTTATCCCTAAGGTAGCTTGGTCTTATGATCTTTAAAGGGTCAATTATTTGATTAATTTATCTTTTATTTAGTGGGTGATTAATTATCCCAGGGTCGCCCCAACCGAATATTTATATAGTATAATTCTATAGTTTAAATTAAGCTCTATAGGGTCTTCTTGTCCTTCGAGATTATCCACTTTTCTTCAAGTAGATAATAATTTTTAGTTTACTAATTGAGACAGTCTTTATTTCGTTAACCCTTTCATTCTAGCCTACAATTAATAGGCAAGTGATTATGCTACCTTTGCACGGTTAGGATACCGCGGCCGTTGAACATTATGTCACTGGGCAGGTATTACCTCATATGTTGTCCATGAGGCAATGTTTTTGTTAAACAGTCGAAATAATATTTTGCCGAGTTCCTTAATTAGTTATTGTTATTTTATATATTTTGGTCGCTAGATTATTATTTATATATATTTATAATACTTATTTTTACATAATATAAGTAAATGGGAAAGTTTATTTATTATTTCAATTTTATTTAGTATTAGTGCTCTATATATTTTATCAGTATTTATTACGGTGAAGTATTTTAGTTGGCTGGTTTTAGGCCTATTAGTAAATATAGATTTATTGTAACTATTACTATAATTATTGGGCTTATCCTCAATAATATTACACTATAATATAATTATATGTTTTAATGTATAATGTTTATTGAAAACCAGCTATATTCTTATGCGGATGGTATGTAGCCTCTGTTAAACTGTCTTTTAAAGCTTTTTCCACAGTTATTAATGGGTTCATAACAGCAGTTTAACATCTCATTTAGAATTCGGGATTTATATATTTAATTTTTTTCTTGTAAAACCATAATGCACAAGGTACATTTGTTAATATTTACTTTTATTTATTACTACTTCCATTTCTGTACTATATTATTAAGTTAATGTTATTTATTTGTTTATATTATTTTAATTTTATAAGATTTTATTATTTGGGCGAAGCAAGTTTATTAACTTTATTTTTAGTGTAAGTAAAAAGCATTTTATATGCTATACTTCGACAGGTACAATTTCCATTACACCTACTTTGTTACGACTTATCTAACCTTTAGGATAGAGTGACGGGCGATGTGTACATGTCTTAGATTTTATTCATTTTTTTAACTTGTAAATTAATTACAGCCAAGTCCACTTTCTTAAGATTTTTTATTTCTTAGTTGATAATCTGTTTTGGGGTTGTAACCCATCATCACCTTCTTATTGGCTGCACTTTGACCTGATGTATATGAGTTATAATAAATAATCATAGTAGTATACTTGTTCTTTTAAAGGTATACTTACAACGGCAGTATACATGCTGATATATCAATAGAAGGTTGAGTATGCGTGGATTATCGAGTTATGAGACAGGTTCCCCTGGTTTTATAAGACACCGCCAAAATCTTTGAATTTTAAACTGTTGTTCGTAATATTCAACTGTTATTTATGTCATGAATAGATGGGTATCTAATCCATGTTTTAGCTCGTGATTTCAATTTTATTTGATAAGTGTGAGTCAGGAATTTTAAAAATTAGACTTTTATTATTATTTAACTTATCATTAATTAGTTTATATTATATTAACTTGGGCTTATCGTCTAACCGCGGCAGCTGGCACGAATTTTGCCAGCCCTTATACCACACTCTTTTCTTGATTTTTCAAATTGAGAAGTGTTATTTACTGTGGCGCTCTACTGTATCAAGAATATTCTTAATACATTTATTAGATCTTTTAGATATAATATAGTGCGGGAATTGAGTATTTTACATGTATGTTGGTTGGTATAGAGTTAATTTTTCAGTCAGAATCAAACTGGTAGTAGGAGAGAGTATCTCTTTTTTGGGGTATGAACCCACTAGCTTGAATAGCTTATCCTACTAGGCACTAGTATCAATGTACTCCTTTAAATCTGCAATTTAATGTTGTTATTCAACTATGGTGCCAGCATCAATTAGTAATTGTTTCTGGTTTAAGAATTAGTGCAATTACCGGGATCAGGTGTATAAATATTAGGGAAAAATCTTTAGATTTTACATTTATTAGTGAGTTAGTTATAAGTGTTGTAGTTCCGTGATTTATGGTTGTAAATATATATAGAGAATATACTGCAGTGAAGAATCTCACAAGTCCTAGTATAATAATTCTTCAGGTAGTAGTTGATATGATAGATGTAATTAATATAATCTCCCTTAATAAATTAATAGTAGGTGGGGCAGCTATATTAGCTGCTGTAAATATAAATCATCATATTGTTAAGATTGGTATTAAGGCTATAAGACCTTTAGTTATATATAGTCTTCGTGTAGATGTAATCTCATAGTTTATATTTGCTATAACAAATAGTGCTGAAGATCTCAGTCCGTGGGCAATTATTATTGTTAATGAGGCTTGCATACCTCAGTTTGAATTTGAATTTATTCCGGCAACTACTAATCCTATGTGGCCCACAGAAGAATATGCAATTAAGGATTTTAAATCTGTTTGACGTATACAAATTAATCTTGTTACTACAGCTCCTGTTAACGCTACCCTTGTTATAATTGAGGACAAACTTTTTAATATGTGACTAAATAAGTAAGATATTCGAAGTAGTCCATACCCGCCCAGTTTTAGAAGAATTGCGGCTAAGATTATAGATCCGGCAATTGGGGCCTCTACATGTGCTTTAGGTAATCATAGGTGTGTTGTAAATATTGGTAATTTAACCAGGAATCCCCCAAGCGTCATTAGTCATGCAATAGTAATTGCTGGATAATCTGTTGGAAATGTTATAGATATAAATATTGGTATGTGTGTTGTTTTAGAACATATATAGATTTTACATAGGGCTACTAGCATGGGTAAGGATGCTGTTACTGTATAAATTATTAGGTATATCCTGGCTTGTAGACGTTCAGGTTGATACCCCCATATTATGATTAGTGCTATAGTTGGGACTAAGGAAGCTTCAAATCAGATGTAAAATATAAATATATTAGAAGCATTGAAGCATAATAGTAGAATTACTGTTAATATTAAAATATTAATTGTGAAGGTTTTAGGATACTTATTTGTTATGTAAATTTTTGTTCTAGCAAGAATTATCATAGCAGCAACTCAAATTGTCAGGACTGATAATGAGGTTGTAAGTATGTCTGTAGCTGAATATGTTGTTATTATATTATAGGGTATTGAATTTAATATTGATATTGAATAAACAGTTGTCAATATAATTAAAGTTATTAATGTAATTCACATATAAGATCTTGTTACTAATGGAAGTAAGAGCAATGATATTATAACTAGTAGTAATTTTAACATTTAGTAAGGGTTAATGATTTTAATATATCATTACCATATGATCGTGATATGGATACTATTAAGCCTAGGCCTAGTCTTGCCTCACATGCACCAAATGTTAATAGGATGACTGATATGGAGGTATTAGGTGCACTACAGTTTATTAGTATTAGGGGGACAAATAATACTAGACTTAGGGTAATACCCTCTAGGGATAACAGCGTTATTAAGAAGTGTGACTGATTAAATAATATGTTGGTTATAGCTAGAATAGGTAATAAACATATAATTGTTAAAGCTGTATTATTCATAGAATTGAGAGAGTTCTCTATCTTCGACTTACAAGGTCGCTGCTTATACTATTAGCTTTCAATTCTCAGATAGCGCACTTAGCGATCATTGACACCCAAAGTCAGTATTTTAATAAACTACTATCTGTGTGTAATATAATAATATATTTTTAGCATGAAAAGCTAATGTGTTGTTTACACCATACACACTATCTAGGGAGTAATTTCATCTTATCCTCTTCAGAGATATGCTTTATTTAAGCTACCCAAATATAGCAGGGCTAAAGTTAACACTATTAATATCGAGGATATTATAAGATAGTTTACTGGCTTTGTATTAAATACTTTTATTATTGAGTTGGAAGCTAAAAATCTAGATCTTACTATTCCCTGCCCCCCAACACTCTCTAGTCAGGACTGATCTAAAGATTTTAGATAATTGTGGGAAATAAATATTGGTAATTTTATGGTAAATTGTGAAGACAGGGGAACCAAAAATCATATTAAGCAGGATGCATGGTGAACTATAGGAAGTAATATTATTATTGGAGAGTGCTTTATTTGATAAATATTTGTAAATCAGGCTACTATTAATCCTATAATTACTATAATTATGGGCATAATTTTTATTGTTGTAGTTATAGTCAGGGGTTCCTGATTTATTGGCATTGTTCAAATTAATGAAGCTCCGGAGATAATTGATATTGTAGATAAGATTAATATTGGAGTAGTAAGTGATACCGTTTCTTCCAAATAAATGAATGGCTTGCAGTTTGAGGGCCCTCAAATGGTTGCTAATCTAAATCGTATAGTATAAAATGATGTTAATCTAACTGTAAATAAAATAATAACTAGTATAATTAAGTTGTTAGAATAGAATATTGAGGATTCTACAATTATATCTTTTGAGTAGAACCCAGATATAAATGGTGCTCCACATAGAGATATGTTTGCCAATATAAAACAGGATGTAGTAGTAGGTATTTGTGTAGTGATATTCCCTATTCATCGAAGGTCTTGTCTGTGTATATGCCTATGGATTAATGTACCAGCACAGATAAATAGGAGAGCTTTAAATAGGGCATGAGTTACTATATGGAAATATGCTAGATTTACCATGCCAAGTCCTATGGCGGCTATTATTATTCCAAGTTGACTTAGTGTAGATAGGGCAATAATTTTTTTTATATCACATTCTGTTATGGCTCTTAGGCCGGCCATAGTAGTTGTAGATACTGCAATTAATAGTAATAGTTGATTAAATCATGTAGTAGATCTAAGAAATGGATAAAATCGAATTAGTAAGAATACTCCAGCTGTAACTAAAGTAGATGAGTGAACTAGTGCTGATACAGGAGTAGGTGCTGCCATGGCAGCAGGCAGTCATCTTGAAAATGGCATTTGTGCTCTCTTTGTTATGGCAGCTAAGAGAATTGCAGTAGCTTGTCAATTAAATGACCCAGTTTCTCATATATGAATAATGTTTCATTGCCCCTGGTTTAGGGTTCAAGCAATCGATAATAGTAGTATTACATCACCAATTCGGTTTGTTAGAGCAGTAATTACCCCCGCAGCAAGGGATTTAGGGTTTTGGTAGTAAATTACTAAAATAAATGATACTAGTCCAAGTCCATCTCAACCAAGTAGTAAAATTATAAGGTGCGGGAAGAAAATTAATATATTTATGGATAATACAAATAGTAGTACTAGTACTGTAAATCGGTCAATAAATTTATCCTCTTTTATATAGATAGTTGAAAATTGTAATACATTTGCTGAGATTAATAACACTGTGGAAGAAAATATAGTGCCAGCCGGATCAATAATAAAGGTTATTATAATTGGTGTGGAGGAGATTCTGAATAGTGTTCATTCAATTAATATAGTTTTATTACTTAATATTATATAAATAGATATGGGGGCTATTAATATAAATATTATTCATATGAGTATGCTAGCTTGTTTATGAATTTTAAACTGTGTAGACATGAAAAAGAGTATTAGATACATTTCTGAATCCACAGCTCAGCGGTTTTATAACCTATCTTTGTGGGGAAAGGTTTCAAGGTAATTTAATGTTAATCTTGATTTCCGACAACTTTCCGATTTGTAAAATGTTAGAAATTGTGTATTAAAAAGTAGTATGAAATTTTTTGATGTAAAAAGTTTTCCCGACAAGACTTGCAATTAGCTCATTTTCATAGGTAAATTGTTATTAACTATGTAAAATTTAGGTTGTACCTAAATTGGCTATATTGTATTTTTTAAAAATTAGTGTCTAGTATCTCCTCAAAATGGCCTATTAGATAACGTTTTAGACTTAAAACTAGTGAAATTTTGACATATGGTGGTGTACTGATTCACTTGGTTTAGGCTTATATAGCATATTTAGTAGTTTGTTAGTTTACCCCCTCCCCCCATTCGTAGGGGGGTATATATATATATATTTATATATATATATATGATTAATACATATATACATATATATATAATTATATATATATAATATATATATATATATGTTACATATATATATATAAATATTTATAACATATATATATACATGTTATAATTATATATAGCATATATATATATTATTACTAATATAAATACTAAAGTATTAATATATAATTATTTAATAATTAATATTAAAAAAAAAATATTCGACCGGCAACGTTGTTTAATTGAATTAAATTATTTAGTAGTAGGCGTCATATCTTATTATAGTATAAAACAATGCGTGGGCGCTCTTGCCGGGCCGAAACCGACATGCATTTAAAATGCTATTGTTTAGTGTGCGTGGTCATCTGAATATAGTGATAGTAAGAGACAGAAAATATAAGCTTGAATTAGGCAAATAGCAAATTCAAATAGTACGTACCCTAGTGTTACTAATACTAATATAGATGTTCCAAATGTTCTTGTAAATCAGGCAGAGGCACAGTAAATTCCTACTAGTCTTAGTACAATATGACCAGCTCTTATATTAGCGGCCAGGCGGAAGGATAGGGTAAGTGGGCGCACTACTATTCTAGTAGTTTCAATAATTACTAGGAAGGGGTTTAATCAGTCGGGTGCCCCATCAGGTAAAAGATGTGCTACTGTTTTTTTAGGGTTAAATAGTGTTCTAGATAAAATAAATCTTAGTCATATTGGGAATCCTAGGGCAAGTGTAAAAATTAAATGTCTTGATGTTCTAAAGGTGTAGGGAATTATACCCATGAGATTAATTATAATTAGGATGATAAATGTGGATGAAATAATTGCAGAGGAGCCTTTTAGTTGATATCTAAAAGTTCGTCTTAATTGGGTAAAGATGGTTGATTTTAGTGGGACAATAAATGTTGATTGACGTGTATTAATTATTCAATATCCTGCTTGGATTAGTAGTACTAATGTTATATTTATAATAATAAATAGGGAATTTGAGGGAAATAGTGTGTTATATATATAAGGATCAAAAGACGAAAAAATGTCTGGTATCATTCAAGACTTAGAATTTATCTATTTAAAACTTTGAAGGTTTTTAGTTTATTTAACTTAAAGTCTTAAAAGTTTTTATATAATTTATCCCATAAATTTATAGATAGGGGGTTTAAAATGAAATATACAAAATATAAGGATGTAAATGTTTGTCCAATAGTAATATAAGGGTCTTCCACCGGTCGTCCCCCAATTCATGTGAGAATAGCTCAAGAGGTTGTAAGGATTCAAAATAGTACTTGATTTATTGGATAAAATCTTAGACTTCGTTTATTTCTCATAGTAGTTAAGGGTATAATAAATATTACTACAATTGCTGCAAATAGGGCAAGTACTCCACCTAGCTTATTTGGAATAGATCGTAAAATTGCATATATTCATAGAAAGTATCATTCTGGTTTAATGTGAATGGGAGTTACTAGTGGGTTAGATATTAAGAAGTTTTCCGGATCTGTGAATAGGTTTGGTTCAAATAAAACTAAGCAGGACAGCCCAGTAATTGCAATTATATAACCTAAAGAGTCTTTAATTGAGTAATATGAGTGAAATGGAATACGTTCAGAGTCGGCATTAATCCCAATTGGATTATTGGACCCGGTTTGATGTAAAAATATAATATGAAGAATTGTGGCCCCGATAATAATAAATGGTAGAATGAAGTGGAAAGAGAAGAATCGATTAAGGGTGGCATTATCTACTGCAAAACCCCCCCAAATTCACTCTACTAAAGATTTTCCAATATAAGGGATAGCTGAAAATAAGTTTGTAATCACAGTGGCTCCTCAAAATCTTATTTGGCCCCATGGTAATACATATCCTGTGAAAGCTGTTGCTATAGTTAGAATAAATAGTAATACCCCTAGATTTCATGTTTCGTGTAGGTTAAAGGAACCATAATATAGTCCTCGTCCAGCGTGTAGATAGATAAACAGAAAAAATATAGATGCTCCGTTTGCATGAATTGATCGTAGTAATCACCCATAGTTTACATCTCGTGAGATGTGGGCTACTGATGAAAAAGCTATCTCAATATTTGGTGAGTAGTGTATTCTTAAAAATAGGCCTGTAGCGATCTGAATAACTAGGCATAGTCCTAAAAGGGATCCATAATTTCATCAGATGGAAATATTATTTGGTGCGGGAAGATCAATTAAAGATCTATTAATGATTTTAATTGCTGGGTGGGTAGTTCGTAGTGGTTTAAACATAGTTGAATGGGCGTAAGGGTCCTTTAGATCGACTTGTTAATTTTACTACAATTACTATTGTAAGAAGTAGAATTAGGGCCAATAGAATTAGTATTGGAGAGGTATCTATAGAGTATAAATATATATTATCTTGAAGTATTTCTTGTGGAATAGAGATTTTTGTTTCTGTAATAATTGTAACAATTGTTAGTGTAGCTAGGGTTATTACAACATAAATTATATTTCTAGCAGTTGGTATTTGTTGGTTTGGGGATAGTGCTAAAAAGTATGCAAATATTACCAACATCCCACCAATATAAATTAGAAATAATAAAAATGCATACCATGAACTTATTGATGTGGCCAGCGTAGCAGAAAGTAATAGGGCTATAATTAAAATATTAATACCTAATATAATTGGGGTTGTAGATAAATATAATATTATAGTTGATGTAGTTATAAGAATTAGGTATATTATTAAGATCATTTATAATTAAAAGGGTTGAACTTAATCTTCAGGATTCAAAGACCTGTGTGCACCATACACTATATTATAAAGAGCCTCATCAATAAATACATAAGTATAAGCAAATTCATACTACATCTACGAAGTGTCAGTATCAGGCCGCAGCCTCAAACCCAAAATGATGACCATTAGAAAAATGGTGGGATATTGTACGTAATAGACAGATTAGTAGGAATCTGGACCCAATTAGGACATGTAGGCCATGGAAGCCAGTAGCCACGAAGAAGGTTGTTCCGTAAACTCTATCTGCGATTGTAAATGGAGCGGCTATATATTCACCAGCTTGAAGAACAGTAAAATAAGCTCCTAGTATAACTGTTACAATAAGGGCTTGAATAGCATCTGTTCGTTTACCGTCTATTAATCTGTGATGAGCTCAAGTTACTGTAACACCAGATGCTAGAAGTACGGCTGTATTTAAAAGTGGGACTCTAAATGGGTTTAGAGGACTAATTCCTGTTGGGGGTCAAGAGCACCCAATTTCAGGTGCCGGTGCTAAAGACCTGTGAAAAAATGCTCAAAAGAAAGCAAAGAAAAACATCACTTCAGAGGTAATAAATAAGATTATTCCTCATCGTAGTCCGATAGCAACAGGTCTTGTATGATGTCCTATGTAAGTTCCCTCACGGATTACATCACGTCATCATTGATATATGGATATAATAATTAAAAGAACTGCAATAATTAAGCAAGTTATACCATATCCATGGAATCAGCCTGCAAGACCAATTGCTAGTGTAAAGGCTCCAAGAGAGGATGTTAGGGGTCATGGACTATATTCTACTAGGTGAAAGGGTTGTCGAATCATTGTGTTTTTTAATTACTAATCTTCTTACTTGGAAGGTAAGTGTACTGTATATACTAAAAACACACAAGAGGGTGGTAGCCCGTATATAAATTTACAGTTTATTGTTTAATCTCAACCATCTTGTAAAGTTCAACATCATGGGAGTTGTAAGGTAATTAGTTTATTTGGGGAGTCGGTCTCGAATGTGTGTAAATTAGTTCATCAAATATTAGAAGTAAATAATATTAAAATAGTTCAAAACATTATAATTGCTAAGAGTCAACTTATGGGGGATAGGTGGGGCATGGAAATACACCAGTTTGGCAACTAAGCCTCGACAAGGCATTATTATTTTTTAACTAGCATTTCTATGAATTAAAGGCTGAAATTCATTTTATAAATGATTTTCTATCTACAACTTCTATTGCAATTGGTATAAATGAGTGGTTGGCACCACAAATTTCTGAACATTGTCCGTAGAATACTCCAGGATGTCTAGTTGTGAACCCAATTTGATTTAGGCGTCCTGGTACAGCATCCACTTTTACTCCAAGAGAGGGGATTGTTCATGAGTGAAGCACATCAGCTGCAGTAATTAATATTCGAACTTCTAGTTGTATTGGCACAACAATTCGGTTGTCTACTTCTAGAAGTCGGAAATCTCCTGGAGATAGATCAGTTGTTTGGACTATATATGAATCTATTTCTACATTTATGAAGTCTGTATATTCATATCTTCAGTATCATTGATGACCAATTGTTTTTACAGTTAGTGATGGGTTACTTACTTCATCTGTAATATATAAGATTCGTAGTGATGGGAGGGCTAAAACTAGTAAAATAAGAGCTGGTAAAATTGTTCAAACAGTTTCAATTGTTTGTGCTTCTAAAATATATCGGTTTATGTATTTGTTTAGTATAAGTACAATTATTGCATATCCCACTACTGTTAGTACTAGGGTTAAGATAATTAGGGTGTGATCATGAAAAGAGATTAGTTGTATTATTACCGAAGATGCGGCGTCTTGAAATATAATTTGTCCTCAGTGTGGCATACTAAGTGAGCTATAAATAGCATGGGCCTAATTAACAGATAGGTGCCTTTGGCTTTCACTTAAGTAGATAAGTTAATTAGGGTAAGTAATAATACCTGTTTCTCTTAAATTATGAAAATCTAGGGGTAGGGTAGTATCAATTCATTCCATAGATGTGGCTAAGTGGGGACTAGCTACAACTCTTCGTTGTGCGGAGAAAGCTTCCCACAAAATAAAGATAAATAGTATTAGTGCTACAAAAGATAATAGAGATCCAAGTGATGAGACTACATTTCATTTTGTAAATGCATCTGGGTAATCTGAATATCGTCGCGGTATACCACTTAGTCCTAAAAAGTGTTGTGGGAAGAATGTTAGATTTACTCCTAGAAATATTAGGAAGAATTGAGCATTGGCCCATCGTGTGTGCAGGGTTAGCCCCGATAATAGAGGAAATCAGTGAGTAAATGCTGCAAAAATAGCAAATACTGCACCCATTCTTAGTACATAATGAAAGTGTGCTACAACATAGTAGGTGTCGTGTAAGATAATATCTAATGAGGAATTAGATAGGATAATCCCTGTTAGTCCTCCTGTGGTAAATAGAAAAATAAATCCTAGTGCTCATAATATAGGTGTTTCATATTTAAGTTTAGATCCATGTAGGGTTGCCAGTCATCTAAATACTTTAATTCCTGTTGGAACAGCAATAATTATTGTGGCTGCTGTAAAATATGCTCGTGTATCTACATCTAATCCAACTGTAAATATGTGGTGCGCTCATACAATAAATCCTAGGACGGCAATTCCTAGTATAGCATAGATTATACCTAGAGCCCCAAAGGGTTCAATTTTTGCTGTATAGTGGGTTACAATATGTGAAATTGCTCCAAATCCTGGTAAAATTAAAATATATACTTCTGGGTGTCCAAAAAATCAAAATAGGTGTTGATATAGAATAGGGTCACCCCCTCCCGCAGGATCGAAAAATGAGGTATTAAGATTTCGATCTGTTAATAATATTGTAATAGCTCCAGCAAGAACTGGAAGTGAAAGAAGGAGTAGCACTACTGTAATTACTACTGCCCATACAAATAATGGAATTCGTTCTAAGCGTAGTCCAGATCATCGTATATTAATTACAGTAGTAATAAAATTAATAGCTCCTAGAATTGAGGATGCACCAGCTAAGTGTAGTGAAAAAATTGCAAGGTCTACTGAGGGTCCTGCATGTGCAATATTCCTTGCTAGTGGTGGATATACTGTCCATCCCGTTCCGGCACCCTTCTCTACTGCCGCGGAAGATACTAGTAGAATGAGTGATGGAGGCAATAACCAAAATCTTATATTATTAAGTCGTGGAAAGGCTATGTCTGGGGTTCCTAGCATAAGTGGTAGTAATCAATTTCCAAATCCTCCAATAAATACTGGTATAACTAAAAAGAAAATTATTAAAAATGCATGGGCAGTTACAATTGTATTATATAGTTGGTCCCTACCTAAAAATGAACCTGGTTGGCTTAGTTCAATTCGAATAAGGAGTCTTATTCCAGCCCCAACCATTCCAGCTCAAATACCTAAAATGAAATATAAAGTTCCAATGTCTTTGTGGTTTGTAGAGTATAATCATCGCAT